AGTTCTCTATTTCACTTAATTAGACTCGATTTTACGGAGCCTGCTCATGTACAACACGATTCGAAGTCTAAGCATAGGAAACTCTCAGTGAAAGAGAGAAAATAAAACAGTTCTCTATTTCACTTAATTAGACTCGATTTTACGGAGCCTGCTCATGTACAACACGATTCGAATCTGATCATAGAATCTCTTCAAGCGAACCAGCCTATCTTCTTTATAGGGTTGCACGATGGTTGGAACAAAGGCACATTTGGTTGTGAATCCCAATGTGGCAGACATATATCTACACAGACTAATTACTAGTTCAAGTCCCACACTCCCATAATCCATTTTCTCTTTGGAGAAGTCCCTTGAACTCAACAATATTATTTATTTGACGCGATTAGTTGAAGGGAAAGATCCAAATCCATGTCTTATGATTTTCAATAATCCATACTTGTAGCAATAAAATCCTACTATTCCTCCTCTAAGTGATAAATGATTGATTTACTCTATTATATATCTTCTTTCTATTTATAAAGGACCGGAAATACCTTGTTTACGTATCATTGGAAAATGCATTAACATAAATACAGCAGTAAGAAGCGGCAATACAAAAGTGTGTAAACTATAAAAACGAGTCAAGGTGGATTGTCCCACACTAGCACTTCCGCGCAATAATTCTACCAAAGGGGATCCTATTACAGGAATAGCCTCAGGTACACCTGTTACAATTTTCACCGCCCAATAACCAATTTGGTCCCGAGGTAAGGAATAACCAGTTACACCAAAAGATGCGGTCAATACTCCCAAAACCACACCTGTCACCCAAGTCAATTCGCGAGGTTTTTTAAATCCACCCGTGAGATACACACGAAAAACATGTAGGATCATCATTAGTACCATCATACTTGCCGACCATCGGTGAACTGATCGGATTAACCAACCAAAGTTAGCTTCCGTCATTATGTATTCAACAGAGACAAAAGCTTCAGTAACGGTCGGACGATAGTAAAAAGTCATAGCAAACCCCGTAGCTACTTGTACTAAAAAACAAGTAAGCGTAATTCCCCCTAAACAATAAAATAGATTCACATGGGGAGGAACATATTTACTAGTGATATCATCCGCAATCGCCTGAATCTCGAGACGTTCTTCGAACCAATCATAGACTTTATTGAGATAGGTTCAAATCCCTCTCTCAGAACCGTATATGAGACTTTCATCTCGTACAGCTCAAGCAAAAATACCCAAAGAAAAAGAAAATAATACTCGCAAATGGAATAGAAAGTTTGAAACTTTTGAATCTCCGATTCAATCTTCTCTAAATGTACGAAGAAAAAAACTACCAAAGCTCTTCTTTGTGGTGATAATACCAAAATATCACGTTAGCTCTATGTTGATCCTTACAGGCCTCTTGAATCCTCTCTTTACCTATTTTTTTCTTGAATTTGTTTTTGTTTTTAATGTAGCTTTTTCCTTTCTTTATTATTCAATTGATAGGAATTCTCTTGTTACGACCCTAGGAATCAATTCAAACCTCAGATTCATACTAGAACCACGATGATTCAATAAAAAATCATAAGCTAAGCCAAGGATTCCCTGAGTAAGAACCATTAGAAAATCACGTATTCCATTAATTAGATAAAAAAAAGTTCTTTTTTTTTTTTCAAACTGTTTGCATTTTTTTTGGAGTCCGGACACGAGGTCCCATATTAAGTATGAATCATAGTTCAAATATTTCTTAATCTAGTTCATATAGTTCGTGTTCCAGATACTCGAATAAATATCCGACGAAGTAGAATCATCTCTATTAAGGTGACAGACCTATTCTCTGTACTATCAATAGAATCAATTCTAACAAGTCACACACTCATATTCCGGAAATACAGAAAGAAAAAAATTCCACGATCGAACTACCAAAATGAAATAGGCCAGAAATCTGATTTCTAACTGAGTGATTTTTTATTCAAAAGCTAGGACTTTGTTTAATTCATTGAAATTTCATCCAATAAAACGGAAGAATTATAAATCTCCAAAATAATAGATAGAAATACCGAAAATAGAGCCATTGCGACACCCATCAAAGGAGTCGTTCCCCACCCCGGAGCTACTTTCCCATATTCCGAATTCAATGGTTTTAATAAACTCCCTACAGTAGTTCGTCTTGGACCCGATCTAGAATTGTTCTCAAGAGTTTGTGTAGCCATAAATCCTATTTTATTCATTAAGATCTGTTGACTTTGTATATCATTCCGTTCTAAATAAACGATCTTATGATAGATCTGTTGGGGTCTTGAAATTCTAGAATCAAAATGGAAACAGCAACCCTAGTCGCCATCTTTCTATCGGGTTTACTTGTAAGTTTTACCGGATACGCCTTATATACCGCTTTTGGGCAACCTTCTGAACAACTAAGAGATCCATTCGAGGAACACGGGGACTAGTTAGAGAAATGAGCCTCCCACCATTGGGAGGCTCATTACTTTCATTGAGATAATGAAAAAGAATTTCACTTTTTCGTTGGAACTTTAGGTGGTTCTCGAAAAAAGATAGCGAAAAAAATGATTCCTAGAGTCGAGACTAAAAGGAATGTATAAACCAATGCTTCCATAGATTCGATCGTGGTTTACAATTATAGCTTCCCTACCTGTTTGTTTTTTTATTGGGGGGTTCGGGGGAGGATCCTCTCGAAAGAGCAAGAAAAAAGGGCCGTGATTCAAATTCATTCCAGTACTCTATGTAAAATTCCCTCCAAAAAGAAAATAGAGGCGAACAATACCCATGTAGCAGATTCCCTATCTTTTTGTAGTTGGATCCCCAAGTTTTTGGAATGCTCCAAACTCTACTTGAGCATCCAAATCTGGGTCAATACCAGCAAAAACATCTCTGAACAAGGTTCTAGCACCATGCCAAATGTGTCCAAAGAAAAAGAGCAAAGCAAACGAAGCATGCCCAAAAGTAAACCAACCCCTTGGACTGCTACGAAAAACACCATCGGATTTCAAAGTGGCACGATCTAATTCAAAAATTTCACCCAATTGAGCGCGTCTAGCATATTTTTTCACAGTCGTCGGATCACTATAACTGACTCCATTGAGTTCGCCGCCATAGAACTCCACGGTTACACCTACTTGTTCAACACTATACTTCGATTCTGCCCTTCTAAAAGGGACATCCGCTCTAATAATTCCGTCGCCATCTACCAAAATAACTGGAAATGTTTCAAAAAAAGTAGGCATACGACGTACAAAAAGCTCACGCCCTTCTTTATCTCTAAAAATAGGGTGTCCTAACCATCCAACGGCTATTCCATCTCCGTTATCCATTGAGCCCGCCCTGAATAATCCTCCTTTTGCCGGATTATTTCCGATATAATCATAAAAAGCTAATTTTTCAGGAATTTTAGACCAGGCCTCTGATAAACTTTGATTTTCTGCTAGCCCGTCACTAACTCTTCGATAGATCTCCTGCTGGAAGTAACCCTGATCCCATTGATAACGAGTGGGACCAAATAATTCAATGGGGGTAGTTGCTGAACCATACCACATAGTTCCAGCAACAACAAAAGCTGCAAAAAAGACAGCCGCGATACTACTGGAAAGTACGGTTTCAATATTTCCCATACGCAATCCTTTGTATAGACGTTGTGGCGGTCGGACGCTAAGATGGAATAGGCCCGCTAATATGCCCAATGTACCTGCTGCAATATGATGAGAAGCTATTCCTCCCGGAACAAAAGGATCAAAACCTTCTACGCCCCACGACGGGCTTACAGGTTGTACTTTTCCCGTTAGTCCATAAGGATCGGACACCCATATTCCAGGACCGTACAACCCTGTTACATGAAATGCACCAAAACCAAAGCAAGCCACCCCGGAAAGAAATAAATGAATTCCAAAGATCTTGGGCAAATCCAAAGAAGGTTTTCCTGTACGTTCATCACAAAATATTTCTAGATCCCAATAGACCCAATGCCAGATAGCTGCCAAAAAGCATAAGCCAGAAAACACAATATGTGCCCCAGCTACACCTTCGTAACTCCAAATCCCCGGATTCGTTACAGTCCCTCCCGTGATACTCCAACCTCCCCATGAATTGCTTATTCCTAGACGAGTCATGAAGGGTAGAACGAACAGACCCTGTCTCCACATTGGATCAAGAACAGGGTCAGAAGGATCAAAAACTGCCAATTCATACAGAGCCATCGAGCCCGCCCAACCAGCAACCAGAGCTGTATGCATTATATGAACGGCAAGCAAGCGGCCAGGATCATTCAACACAACGGTATGAACACGATACCAAGGCAAACCCATGGAAAATACCCCTTTCTCAAAGAAAAATAGACACTACGTAACTTTCTTGCATTGGAAATAGACTAGAATTAGAGTCTAGACCCCCCTTGTTCAGTGTATTATTTCCTAACAAAGGTTAAGTTAATATTTATTCGAAATTTTAGAATTTTTTTCGAATATTCTATTCTGTTCATAGGAACAAAGAGAAGCAGATTTATTTTATACTCGATAAGTACCAATACGCAATGGGGGATTGATACCATTTTTTACGAGTAAATGTGCCCATCCTATCATTAGAAGGACCCATTCGTAAAAATTTGCCTTTTTTTCTTTTATCTTTCTTTCTAATCTCTGGAAACTAAATACAAGGCCATGTTTCCATATTATAGGAAAAATGAAAAGGCACGCCATTCGTAAAAATTTGCCTTTTTTTCTTTTATCTTTCTTTCTAATCTCTGGAAACTAAATACAAGGCCATGTTTCCATATTATAGGAAAAATGAAAATGCACGCCGCTTGCTGTTATGCCTCTTGGCGTGCCAAAAGTGGTTTTCCAAGCGCCCGACGATCAAGAGCCGGATTGGACTGACTTATAGTGCGACTTGTCAGATAGATTGAGTCATAGGGGATTTCCCCCTTTTCTCCTCCGATGGAGATAGCCTCTGTCTCACACAATAAGGCGATATTGAATCATCAATCAATTAATCCATTGGAGCGTGAGTCCAATTAGATGCATTGGTTAAGGGAATTCATAGTACTATTATCAATTCGAAGAATTTATGGTTGTCTTTGCTTAGACTCAAAAAATGAACAGGCTCCGTTTAGAAAAAAGTCCTAACAAATGGTGATGGGAGATTTGTCCTATATATGCAAATCCCAATCGGTCGGCTTTTTACCCGGAGTAGAGCATAAACCTAAAAAGATGAACGAGGCTCCGTTTAGAAAAAAGTCCTAACAAATGGTGATGGGAGATTTGTCCTATATATGCAAATCCCAATCGGTCGGCTTTTTACCCGGAGTAGAGCATAAACCTAAAAAGATGAAAGAGACCCATTTAGAAACAAGAAAATACCATGGTGATTGGGGTTGAATCTCGATGAAACAATATCTCAATGAGAAGTGAATTCGATAAGTTTCTTTTTGTTTTTCTATTCGAAGGAGAAAAGAAGTCCAAATTGGTTTTTATTCAAAAATCGAAGAAAAAGTCCTTTCGTTCGAAGTTAGAAAAAAACGGCTATGAAAAAGAATAGGAAAAAATAAAGAGGACTGGAATCTCTACATTGATTCATTTTTTTTTCGAAATTGTTTTTTGAACCGTATGCCTCAAAAGATGCATGTACGGTTCCTAAGGGATAGAATTTGACCCGACACAACCGACTTTATTATATGAGATTTCTTTTTTTAGTCCAAGAACTTGACCACGAGAAAGCGGTTCAACTTTGCGGTCTTCTGACCCATTTCACTATTGATAATCCTCACCAAGATTTTTATATTTTTATAAACTCTCCTGGCGGATACGTAGTGGATGGACTAGCCGTTTATGATCTTATGCAAGAGCTGCAACCAGCTATGAATACAATAGCCATGGGACTAGCCGCGTCAATGGCATCTATTATACTGTCTGGAGGAACAAGTAGCAAACGTGCAGCATACCCTTACACTTGGCGCCAATGAGGTTTTTGAAAGAAAAAAGAAAACTATGCCTTCGCCCTATGAATATTAAGTAATAATAGCATGGCACTTCGAATTCGATATGCCAATTTTTTTGATTCTTTTTTTTGTTCAAAAGATTCGATTATGTATCGAGAGAGTAGTATGAGATAAAAGGGATTTCCGATTTTTTCTTATCTATCGGGAGTCCAATTCAGTGTCACAAACTTTTTTGTTTTCACACCGAAGGGCTCTTAACAATATTTATGTTAGAAAAAAAGAGTGCGAAAAAAAAAACAAGATTTTTCTTTTAGTTGTATCACAAAGAAACTTTGGGATTGCTGAATCAAAGATAAAAAAGAGAATCCAGAAAGCAAGGGAGCCATCATAGTATTTTTTAACTCCTCCGAAAGAAAGGGTGGCAATTAGGAGGCTGAGAGATTCTATTTTTCTCTTTCTTGAATGGCAAATAAGAGTCAATTTCAATTTGATTGTAGAGCCGTATGCAATGCACAAAAGACGATGCCCGTACGGTTGTGAAATTCTATCTTTTTTTACTATTATTCTTTATCTTTCTTTTCTGTTCGTTTCACACAGCAGATAGAGAATCTTTCGATCATCAGGGTAATGATCCATCAACCCGTTTCCTCTTTTTTTGTGGCGATAACGGAAGAATTTGTCGTGGACATGGACCTGATGAGCAAACTACGCAACGACATCGTAAAGATTTATGTAAAACATACATCTCAACCCTACTTCCTTGTCCAGGAGGACATTGAGAGAGACACTTTTATGTCATCAGAGGATGCCCTAGCTTATGGACTTATTGATCAGATAGGAGTGGACATGGAAGCAATAAAAAAACTAATAAAAGAACAAAGCGCAAAAAGACCAAACCCCGACGAAAGAAAGGATTGGGTCGAAACAATGTTTGGTGTAGATCGAACTGGTGTAGATGCAAAAAAGAATAAAAAAAAAAGAAAAAAGCGCAAAAAAGAAGGGGATCTTTTTAATTTTGAATGATAGTTTCTTTCCAAGTTTACTATTCTATTAAATAGAATTGATTTCTAACCATCCGGTTAGGATCAAGCTGTACCAGTGCATTATGTATATGATTCAATATGCCAACTACTAACCAACTTATTAGAAATACACGACAGCCAATTCGAAATGGCTCGAAATCCCCCGCTCTTCGCGGATGTCCTCAGCGTCGAGGAAGATGTACTAGGGTGTATGTGCGACTCGTTTAGATCATGAGCTGACACAAAAAAAGAAAGAAAACCGCTTTCGAGTATCAATGATCAGTACCAGTGAATAGGATAGAATGGAAGAAGGAACTCCATTCACTATCGAAAACTAAAATAAGCAAATCCATCTCTCTATTGTATTATGTAGAAAGTTTATGGTTTCCATTGGTGCAAATCCAATCAACTGAATTTAAGATGAGAAGCAATTCTCCATTGGTAGCAAAGGCTTATCCATTAAGCGGAGGAAATCTTTTTGAAATTCAAAAAAAAAACAGAGAAATAAAGTTCTCACTCGGTCAAGAAAGAACGGACTACGAGGGTCAGCTACGCAACTCACTTTCCTAATTAAATACCGTTACTGTATAGGTAGGTCTCGTTGTGAAAGACCTGTTACTGTAATTCAGGGGTAGAGCTAAAGAGTGGGGTGTGAACTATACAAGTTCCCAATAAGATTGATTTGATTAAAGGCTCCGGTGTATAGAGAAGACCTCACCGTTTAAGAAATAACCATAGAAACGATGGAACCCACTATTTCTTTCGTATTTCGCAGTCAAATATCTAAACAAATAAAAAATAGTGGTCGGGAAGGTTAGAGTAGCCAAAGCCATTGGAATTTTTATTTTCTACAGAAAATAAATAAGTAAAAATTGTATCAAAAAAATAATGGAGATTGTCAACGAACTAGAAGAAAAACTTTGTTTTCGTATAAAGATTTTACAGATTTATTTTCTAGGTTTTATGTGATTCCGTAACCCTTTTGAATTCATAAAGTGGAGGACCTTATGTCGCCAAAAAGACTGCACGATATTGTGAACGAACTCGAACAACACCTTTGTTTTCTGGGAAATCTGTTACGATTTATCGCCCTAAAAATGGATTTGACCGAGATAACTCGGTTAATTGATGACATATCCTGGGTAGTGGACTTCTTCATTCTTTTATTTAATTCAATCGGACCAGAATTCACGGCGCATCTATAGCTCGTAAAACAAAATTTGGATCAAGTTTTCCAAGAGCTCTTACTCAAGAGAAAATAAGAGCTTTGGTTTCCGCCGATCGAGATAGGCATAAGCAAAAGAGAAATTTTCGTGGTTTGTGGATCACTCGGATAAACGCAGGAATTCGAGAAATTAAACTATTCTATAGTTATAGTAAATGGATACATGATCTATACAAGAGACAGTTGCTTATTAATCGTAAAATGCTGTCCCAAATGGCTATATTACATAGCCAATGCCTTTCTATGATTTCCAACGAAATCACATATTCCGGACTCATTGAAATGGAGTTCCCCGGAGAATGAACTCGGGGAAGGGGGAGCCGAAATGACTATGAGAAAATATGCTAAAGTAGTCCACGTTCAATCAAAAACGTTTTTTTCGCGATTCGCTTTTTTCTTACGACAAATCAAATCTGGATTCTCGAATTTGTCAAACAAAACACCAATCCGCCCTTGAGTTCGGATTGGCATTCTGATTCAGGTGAAGAAAGAATAAGTCTATTTTTTTTGTTTCTGAGGCCAGTCGTTCTAGGGGTCGCCTTCTTTTTGTTTGCTAGGGGGCTCCTCCTTTTTTCTAATGGTCCAGCGCCATCTTGATTTCTAGTTGTTTTTGAGTGAAAATAAAAGGTAAGAGAGCTACGATACGAGCTCGTTTTATAGCAATAGTAATTTTTCGTTGTTGTTTCAAGGTTAATCGAGTCACTCTTCTAGATAATATTTTTCCTTGTTTACTAAGAAATCGAGCAAGTAACTCTGTATTTGTATAATCAATTCGCTCCCCCGATTTAATCGGAGGCAAAGGCCTACGAAATGATCGCTTGGATTTACGTTTACGAAAGGGTCGCGTGGATTTCACAAAAGGTCGCTCGGATTTATCCATGGTTTGTTTGTTTAGTTTATTTCTTATCCCGAAAATCCTATTTGTTAATTGTCATTTTAACCCCAAATAGGATTTCTAGTTCAATATGTTCTATATGTTAATTGTCATTTTACACCCCTGAAATAGGATTTCTAGTTCAATATGTTCTATATAATGTCATTTTTCTCCTTTGAAGGATAAAACCTACTTGGTGCGATCTATTTCTGTATTTCCCCATGAATTGTATGTTTGGAACAATAGGGACAGAATTTTCTCAATTCTAACCCATTAGGCGTATTGTGCCTGTTCTTTTGAGTAATATATCTGGAAATGCCCGTTGATACCTTCTTAAGACCGTTTCGGATACAACTGGTACATTCCAAAATCACCGTTACTCGTGCAGCTTTCTTCTTGGCCATGAACCTCCTTTGGATTTTTTGATTGACTCAACTCTTCTATTTGGATTCGAAACGAAGAAAAAGAAAGGAAGGAAAAATAGAAGTTACTAACTTGAAATCGAACTCGAAAAGATCAAAATCAATAAAGAAATAATAAATAAAAGCCATAGATTTCGAAACTCTATTTCAAGACGAAGGTCGGTAGTTAAGTTAAAGATCTTGTATTTGTGCCCTAGACCCGCATTTTCCTACTCTATCTATTATTTCATTTAATAAGAAGCCATAGATTTCGAAACTCTATTTCAAGACGAAGGTCGGTAGTTAAGTTAAAGATCTTGTATTTGTGCCCTAGACCCGCATTTTCCTACTCTATCTATTATTTCATTTAATTCGAATTTGAACCCGAGTCTCCCAGACGTTGCATCCACTTTGATTCTTTCTCTTTCGTCCCTTATTCGATATTCGAAAAATAAGCAAAAAAGAGACAAAAGGGAGGGATTAGTCACAGCTATTTGATTCTATCTCTCATTTTCTTCATTCCTTCCGATGTCAATAACTAGAATGAAAAAAAGG